AAGAATTCAATTTTAATGTTTGAACCTTTGGTTCATACTGTAAGATTTATCTGATTTTATCAATTGTTAGAATTTGTTTTCTTAAACTTAAAAAAATCATGAATTTTTTAGGACAGTATTCAAAATTTCATCGAAAACTTACAGCAGCTTGCCAAACAAAGGCTAAGAGAAAAAACAGCAAAGGTATGACTGGCATAAAATCGACAATTGGATTTAAAAAAGCGTAGGCCTCGGGTAATTTGGCAAAGAAAAAACTACTCGAATAAAGGGCAGAATTAAGACAGATACCGATCAAACTTAAAATATTAAGCATAACAAAGATTTTTTTATTGGAGATAATGAGATAATTGTATTTTGATTGAGTTATTGATATCTTATTGATATAAGGCAAAAAATAATGACGAAAGTAAAGTAGACCAAAAAATCCTTTGAACTCACTCACCCAATCAAAAATCCTTCAATTCTCAAAAGAGAATATAAGAAATCATACTTTTATACAATATCTTAATTAAATTATATATAATGATCAATCAATTCCAGTGAAATTCTATATCTACACGTGGTGAAATCCTATCAACAATATATTAGATCCGTATTTGCACTGGAATTGACGAATAACCAAGACTCGTATTACTGTTTATTAGTGCATAATAGAAATCTCAATGGGGCGTGGCCAAGTGGTAAGGCAACGGGTTTTGGTCCCGCTATTCGGAGGTTCGAATCCTTCCGTCCCAGAGCACCCGGAAAACAATTGCTTTTTTGAGCAAGACTCTGTTTAAGTTTAAGAGTGGAGTAGTGGATAGAATATGATTCTTGTTTCTTATTTTTACTGATTGTTCTCTGAATCATATTTTTTTGCAAACTCAATTGTGTTCCAATGATAATGATACAGAGATGTAACTTAATCTAGTATCTAGTTGTGATCCAGGTCAGATGGGAACATAGATCCACACCTGTTTGACTAAAAAAATAGTAGGACGGCGTATCATTATCATTCTATTTCAGTAACAACGGTGGTTTTATTTTTGTCAAAAAGATTTGTGATCCCTTAAATTTGACTAGTCAATTGTCAATTATAGAATATCCAGAATTTAATTACTTCCAGTGACAAGTGTAGTGACAATTGTTCAGTTTATCTGATTCTGATAAAGATAAATATGGGATTAATAAATTATTGCTGAGACGTTTTCAGAAAATAGCTACCCATCCATATACAAGGACAAAAGTAAAGTATAGATTCTTATTTACCGATCGAACCAATGACTATTCATGATTCCATAATTGAATCAATTACATATACATACTGGTTCCAAACTAGAGGAATGTTATGGTAAAACTTCGTTTGAAACGATGTGGTAGAAAGCAACGTGCGACTTGAAGGACATGATCAGCTGTGGATGTAAGAATCCACCATTTTATTCTTAATAAAAGTGCTCTTGGCTCGACATCCTTTGTTCTGTTCGACTAGAACCCACCTGTTTTTTTCTTGGGTTGTAATGTAAAAGGTAACATAGTATATGATATGATGGAGCTCGAGTAGAAAGTATGGATTCATTTCTCAAGGGCAAGGGTCTAGGGTTAGTGTCAATGAATAAGTTTGAACAACTTCGTAAGTATAGCTTCGATATAGAAATCGAAAGGATTCAATTCGAGAAAGTTTCAAATCCAAAAGGAAAATTTGTTGGACTTGGTAAAACTTTTTCAATTAAAAGTGTAACACACGCGAATCAACCGTTCTGATGATTCTTTGATAGAAAGAAAGAAATCACAAAAAAAGGTATGTTGCTGCCATTTTGAAAGGATTAAGGATCACCGAAGTAATGTCTAAACCCAATGATTCAAATAAAAGATACAGGATCCTGGAACAAGTAAACACCTTTTTTCATTGTCTCAACAACTAAATCTGAAGAATAAAAAAAACAGATTCTAAACGAGATAAGAAAGGGACTAGAGACCACTCAAAAAATGAAATGGCTTAAGGATTTTCTTTGAACTATTTGAGAGTTATCCCACTTGAGTTATGAGTACAATTTTTTGCTTTCCTAAACGAAAAAAAGACTTTAATCATTGGTTTGATGATTTTATGGATCTATTTGCCATTCTAATTCTATATATAGACATAACTTCGAATCCTTTTTTCTCGAGCCGTACGAGGAGAAAACTTCTTATACGTTTCTAGGGGGGGGGGTATTTTCATCTATCCCAATGAGCGGTCTATCGAATCATTGCAATTGATGTTCGATCCCGAAGAGAAGGGAGAGATCTTTGGAAAGTTGGTTTTTATGATCCAATAAAGAATCAAACTTATTCAAATGTTCCTGCTATTCTCGATTTTCTTGAAAAAGGGGCTCAACCTACAGGAACTGTTCATGATATTTCAAAGAAGGCAGAGGTTTTTAAGGAACTTCGCTTTAATCAAACGAAATTAAAGTAATTAAATACAAACAAATAGTATAACTTTTTCTTGGCTATTCCTCCTCTTGGCTATTCCTCCTTCTGTTATTGTTCCCGTAGAATCCTACGTTCTATATGTTATATAACCACAAAAAAATAAGATGGATATTCAAAAAATCAAGTGAGAAGAAATTTGATCTCGAAATAGAAAATTTTGCCATTACCTTCAATCGGCTGGTTTTTGTTAGAACTTTACTAACAAATAATAACCGCCGAATCAAGCTTGCTTATTCACTCGACTTATATATATTGAGTGAATAACTTGGATCTTTTTTCCTACTTTCTTTTTTTATTCCTCTATCTACACCCATCTATTTTGTATCTATGTAGATTATCTACGTAGTGCCAATCCAACCCCCGTCTCGTCTTTAAATTTTTAAATGGAATTTCCTTCCATTTTCACCTTCACCATTGTATTCTTTTCGCAACATTTCTATTGACAACAGTGTATCAAACAAATATAATTTGATCATGTATTAAGTATAAATCTATTTATTGCCGTCCCATAGGTTCGGTTTTTTACTTTACTTTAGTCAGCTGACGGGTTCGTTGAATTCGCTGTGATACAATAATTCTTTATTTTATCTTTATTTAAGATTTAAGTAAAAAAAAAATGAAATTTGAAATATAGATATAAATGTACAAATTGATAGACCCCTTTCATTTTTTTTTCAGTTTCATCTGATCTCTTCATTTTTATGTTCAGTTCAGAAGCTATTAAAAATTTTGATTTCTTTTTTTATTTTATTCTTAGTTCAATGTTTTGATTGTGTCATGCAATCAAATTGATTTATTTATTTTGTATTTTGACTGTATTGACATTTACACATCCTAATTTTTTTTTTAGATTTTTGGGTTGCTAACTCAACGGTAGAGTACTCGGCTTTTAAGTGCGGCTAGGATCGTTTACACATTTTGATGAAGCAAGGGATTCATCCATACCATTCGGTAGAGTTTGTAAGACCACGACTGATCTTGAAAGGGAATGAATAGAAAAAATAGCATGTCGTAGCAATGGAGCATCCTGCGAATATTGCATTCTTACCGGATCGGTACAAAGACTTGTTTGAAGTCTTTGAGCGGGACGGGACGAAACAAAATGAATTCAAAGTTGGGTCGAGGGAATAGGAATAAATGGATAGAGCCCTCTGGCTCCAATTATAGGGAAACAAAAAAGCAACGAGCTTCTGTTCTTACTTTGAATGATTACCCGATCTAATTAGATAGACGTTAAAAATATATTAGTGCCTGATGCGGGAAAAGCTTCTCCTATGAGTGGATTGTCCATTTTTTTAATGAATCCTAACTATGTCGCTATTCTCCATTATTAAATTAATTGGAGATGAATGTGTAGAAGAAGCAGTATATTGATAAAAATAATTATTTCCAAAATCAAAAGAGCGATTGGGTTTAAAAACTAAAAGATTTCTAACCATCTTGTTATCCTATAACGAACATAAACCTAGTGGATGAAAAAAAAAAAGAGGATAGAGAGTCCGTTGATGAGCTTACCCATCTCCAAGGTATATATTCTTTTATTACTACCTTGTTTTGACCGTATCGCACTATGTACCATTTGCTAATCCAAGAAATCACCTATCTTTGGTTCAAATTTAATTTCAAATGGGGGAGTTTCAAAGGTATTTTGAACTCGATAAATTTTGGCAACAGGACTTCCTATATCCGCTTATCTTTCAGGAGTATATTTATGCACTGGCTCATGATCATGTTTTAGATAGATTCATTTTGTTAGATAATTTTGGTTATGATAATAAATCCAGTTCACTGGTGGCGAAACGTTTAATTAGTCGAATGTGTCAACAGAATCATTTGATTATTTCTGCTAATGATTCCAACCAAAATCTATTGTTGGGGCATAACAAGAATTTATATTCTCAAATTATATCAGAGGGATTTGCAGTCATTGTGGAAATTCCATTTTCCCTAAGATTAGTAGCTTCTGTAGAAAGAAAAAAAATAGTAAAATCGCAAAATTTACGATCAATTCATTCAATATTTCCGTTTTTAGAAGACAATTTTGTACATTTAAATTATGTGTCAGATCTACTAATACCCTACCCCATCCATCTGGAACTATCGGTTCAAACTCTTCGCTCCTGGTTGAAAGATGTCTCTTCTTTGCATTTATTACGCTTCCTTCTCTATGAGTATCAGAATTGTAATAGGCTTAGTACTCCAACTCCAAAGAAATCCATTTCTATTGTTTCAAAAAGTAATCAAAGATTTTTCTTGTTTCTATATAATTCTTATGTATGTGAATACGAATCCATCTTTCTTTTTCTTTGTAACCAATCTTCTCATTTACGATCAACATCTTCTGGAACTCTTTTTGAGCGAATATATTTCTATGTAAAAAGAACTACTCTTGTAGAAGTCGTTTCGAATGATTTTCCGCCCGTGCTATGGTTGTTCAAAGATCCTTTGATGCACTATGTTAGGTATCAAGGAAAAGTGATTCTAGCGTCAAAAGGTAGGCCCCTTTTGATGAATAAATGGAAATATTACCTTGTAAATTTCTGGCAATG